AAATTAAGTTGAATTCTATATCTACACATACCAAAAACATAGAAAAATCCGAATACCAATCTAATCGATTCTATAGATATTTGGGCTAGAGTTGACAAACAAACAAAACCAGCAATATACTTTATTAGTATCGCATAGAAATCTAAATGGGGCGTGGCCAAGTGGTAAGGCAACGGGTTTTGGTCCCGCTATTCGGAGGTTCGAATCCTTCCGTCCCAGAACATATATATTCTCTGACAATATAGATTGCTTTTTTAACAATGTTCTGTTTAAAATCGAAATGTTAGCTGGAATGTGATTGTTGTTTCTGATTTTTTTCTTCGATGAATCGTTTTTTTTTTTTCAAAAACTGAATCGAGATACGAAAGAATCCATATTCCCTATCTCATATTCTCTACCCCCTAAATTAGCCTAATTAGATTCAATTTTCTTTTTTGTAGATTTCTTGACTTTTCGCCAAGAGGGGGTTTTTGGTACTAATTCAATTCACTAAGTCTCTTAATTCTTAATCAATGAGGTAGGCTAAAATAGAAAAAAAGGGGCAAAAACTGGACTTAATCTGGGCTTGTTTGGCTTTGTGCCCAGACAGCTCGCATTTCGTAAAAATAAAAAAGACTAGGACATCCCCTTCTTTTGATTTATGCTGCATCAGTCCCATAGAATGGGGTAGATAGGAGTTAATCAGTGATGGGAAGGCGTTCATTTCAATATCTATAAACAGTGACAATTGCTCAGTCTATTTGATCGAATTGATAGATACGAAACCCTCCCCATTCTTTGGATTTTATCAATCAGATGAAAAAAAAAAAAGACTTATCTTTTTTCCTAAGATGATCAAAAGTTATTTTTAACTATCAAATTTTCTTGGAATAATGATGTCGAGAGGGGAACTTTCGAAATTGATTCGAAATTTCGAAAGAGAAATAGTTTAAATCATTCCTTAGAAGCTGAATCTTTCTCTCCTATTAAGTCACGTGAAGATGCAGAATCAAAAAGAATTCGTTTATTCGTCTTATTTTATTTATATAAATAAATTATTTATTATATATATTTATTAATTAATATTATAATGTTAGACAATTTAATATTAGCGATGGGGTCTTACTAAGACTTCTTCAGAAAAATATTTATCCACCTATATCTATAGTATTATTTATATCTATAGACTATAGATATAGAAGATATAGAAAATACTTTAGATTATGGTGTTTATACATCAGCCCAACCAATGACTATTCATGATTCCATAATTGAATCAATTCCATACCGGTTCTTAGAGGAATGTTATGGTAAAACTTCGTTTGAAACGATGTGGTAGAAAGCAACGTGCGACTTGAAGGACACGATCCGTTGTGGATTTGTACATCCACCATTTTTTGTAGGAATGAAGGTGCTCTTAGCTCGACATCATGGGTTCTGTTTCACTAGAACCCCTCGTTTTTTGTTGTCTTGGAATGTAAATAGTCCATGATGGAGCTCGAGTAGAAAGTATTAATTTATTTCTCGGGGCAAGGGTCTAGGGTTAATGCCAATCAATAAAAAAATTGAAACAACTTCGTAAATATATCTTAGGTATGGAAATCGAAAGAATCCAATTCGAGCAAGTTTAAAATGAAAAAATTTATTGGAATTGATCAAACTTTTTCGATCCAAAGTGTTTCACGAGGGAATCCATCATCTTGTAGGATTCTTTCATAAAAATCGCAAAAAGGGTATGTTGCTGCCATTTTGAAAGGATTAAAAAGCACCGAAGTAATGTCTAAACCCAATGATTTAAAATAAAACAAAGATAAAGGATCCCAGAACAAGGAAACACCTTTTTAATTGTCTTAATAACTGGATCAGACTGAAGAATCCGATTTTAAACGAGACAAACAAAAAAGGAGGAAAGACCGCTCAATAAATGAAAGTGCCGAAAGATTTTCCTTTGAACTGTTTGAAAGTTATCCAACTTGAGTTATGAGAGTATGAATGGTTTCTTTTTCATTTTAAGGAAGAACGAAGAAAAAAAGACTTAGATCTTTAATTGCTTTGATCATTTTATGGATCCAGTTGTCATTTCTTAGATAGAATTCCATACAGAGACAAAACTTCGAATCAATCATTTTTCTCGAGCCGTACGAGGAGAAAGCTTCCTATACGTTTCTAGGGGGGGTGTTGTTCATCTACATCTATCCCAATGAGCCGTCTATCGAATCGTTGCAATTGATGTTCGATCCCGAAGAGAAGGAAAAGATCTTCAGAAAGTGGGTTTTTATGATCCGATAAAGAATCAAACTTATTTAAATGTTCCTGCTATTTTATATTTCCTTGAAAAAGGGGCTCAACCTACAGAAACTGTTCAGGATATTTTAAAGAAGGCAGAGGTTTTTAAGGAACTTCGTCTTAATCAACCGAAATTCAATTAAGGAAATAAATTAAGGAAATACAAAAAAGGGGGTAGTGATTTGTATATAACTTTGTATGACTTTTCTCTTCTATTTTTTTGTATTTCCTCCCT